AGCTTCAAATGGGATGACTTGTTTACTTCCTTTGAGCCTCATATACACCGTCACCTCTTTTTCGACTGCTAAAGATTAAAAAAGTAATCTTGATTCTCAGGATGATTCTTCACCTTTCTATCAGTTGCAACATGAAGAACATGCCTTAGCTTATAGGTAAAATAAAGAAAGAAGTGTGCTATACTATTTATTTTATTACCGAAGGCTTAGGCTTCTATGGGACCAGCCGAACATGCTTCGGGACATCGACCCTATGGTCAGAATCTTCAATCTGGAAGCTCTGCTGGTGCATCAGGCCAACGAAACATGTCCAAGATCATTTTGCCACTATTGCAAGAAGCCGGGTCACATGATTGCAGACTCTCGAAAGCGGCAGAATGCAAACTCTCGTCGACAGTCAGACACAGCTCATCTTGCCGCTCTCCCAGAGACGCCTACTGAATCGGAAACTTTCCAATCCCCTTACTCCATAGGGCCTCTGAAGCATTACTTCTATGATCTTAGGAGCACTCCCACGCCCGACACAGATAGTTTTACCCCACGACAGCGGAAGCAGATTCAGAGGTTGAATCCGTCTTGTCATATCTCTTCCTCCTCTGCAACAGGTATTTGCTCCCCCTTACGCTTACAACATAGGGGACTGCTTACTTTCTTCGGGTGCATCGAAGAAGATGACTGGTGATTCTTCACTTCTTTCTTCTCTTCGTTCTCTATCTAAGTTCCTTATTGTTTAAACTGCAAACTCCGAGCAATTCCCTCTAACTAGTCTTGGTACTCTCTCTCGTTATCATCGAATATGCTCTGCTCTTTTTCATCTTTCTGTTCTCAGTGAATCTTCTTTCCGGCTTGAAAAAAAATGCTTATATTCACTTCTCTCCTACCTCCTGTCTTGTAGAGGATCATGCGAGAGGCCTTATGGAGTAAGGGATTGGTAGAGTTGGCAAGCTCTCTTTTGGAGAAACTTCGTTTACCTTTTCTGGTGTTGTTTTCTCTACTCCCCTTTTTTTGTTGTGGCATCGTAGATTAGGACATGTCTCCAGCCCAAGACTTTTTTATTTTATTTCTACTGGAATGTTGGGGTCTGTACCTAACATTGAGATTTCTACTTGTATGGGTTGCAAGCTGAGAAAAGACTCGGCCCTTCCTTTATTAAAGACGCTTTTTCTACTTCTTTTTTTGATCTTGTGTCCGAAACCCATTCTGCCTCTCTGTTATCGAAAGGAGGCCGTATATGTAATTTTTGACAGAAGAATGAAAAAATTGACTAAAATCAAGGTTTTCCGTTCTTCTTCTTGAGGTGAATATATCTCCGCTGCCTTCCGAACTCTGCTTGCTTCAACTCACTTCATTTACAAAGCGCTTTCCCAACGATCCTGCCCCCACACTCCTCAGCAGAATGGAGTTGCCGAGCGGAAGCATCGCCATATATTGGAGACAGCTCGCTCTCTCTTGCTCTCAGCTTCTGTCCCTAGTCAATTTTTGGCTGAAGCTGTTTTGACTGCTGTATCTTTTTTGAACCGAATACCTTCCTCTGTCATCTCCGGCCTGTCTCTTTTTGAGAGAAAATTTTCCGGACTATGAAGAGCTTCGAGTCTATCGGGAGAGGATGTGGTGGTAACCCCCGCGGCTTCGTCTAGAGCCGGGCGTCCAGCCGTGTAGGAAGACTCACCCTAGCCACTATAGTATAGCGACCCCGCCCACAACTCTAGCTGAGAAGCACCCTCCATCCACTTTCCCTTTTCCGCGTGCCCAAAAGCCCGCCCGCCTGGTTTATGAGCCCCTTTCCTATTCCCTCACCCAATCTCATGAGAAGCAAGCCCAGCGGGCCCTGCCTTAACCTGTCCCCGGGCAGCCAGCCCTCACCAGGCTGCTGGCATTGCTAAATGCTCCGACACGAAGCAAGCTCTCCCGAATACGACAGATGCGGAAGTGGCTAAAAAAGTAGGAGGAAGAAAGTAGTTGGACAACTGTATGCACGAGGCTACATTAGTATTCTGGGAATTGGCAACATTGAAAGAAAGGGGGTAGGAATACACTTTTTTAGGTTTAGCTATACTAAAGTAAGTAGTCGGCCTAACCTTCGGTTCCCGTAACTAAGTTTTTCTTTCTTTTTATGTACTTTTTCTTACTTAATTTAGACTTTTTTACTTTTTTTGAAGTGTGGGGCAAAGGGCGCCCTCTACTTCTACTTTTAACTAAACGCGAACAGCCGGCATTGCAAGCAAATATGGAGCCCCCGCCCGTTTGAGTCGTTTCGAGCCGGAAAGCGTACCGGCAGTTTGAGTCGCGAAAGGGCCGCTTGCTTAATTATTATATTATTTTAATAAATAATAGATATAGAATATTCTATATCTATCTATCAACAATAAGAAAATCATTTGATTTTTCTAACCTGGGAAGAGGAAGAAGCAGATAGAGCAAAGGCCCCCTTTCCGTCCGCTCTTCCCGAAGTGAGCAAATTGCATGTAGAGATCCGTAGGGGCTTATAGTTTAATTGGTTGAAACGTACCGCTCATAACGGTTATATTGTAGGTTCGAGCCCTACTAAGCCTACCACCCCTTCTCTTCACCCGATATAAGGCAGGCGAAGTCCCCGCCACCCTGCAGATCTCAATCTAGCGACGGCACCTGGAACCACACTGCTGCCGCTGCCCTTCGGGCACGCCTCCTACGCTTACCAGTCACCTACGCTCTTGCAGCATGCCCCCTTCGGGCAATACGACTTTCGTAATACGCGAAGCGGCTGAGCGATAGCTCTTCGATCGCTATATTCTCGCGATGGCGAAGGATCGAAGATCTTCGCGAGACGGCCCATGAATCAATCTCGAGAATCGAGCATGGGGCTTGAAGACCCTACCGCATTCCGGCCCCGGGGCCTTCAATTGGTCCTTTCTCTCTTCTCTTTTACCAGTGAGTGGTGAGTTTCCTTTCTAGGTAGGTACCTCTTGGATTCGGAGTTTGTTCCAACATCTGCCACACGTGAGATCCTGATCGTCTTTCTCCCAGTGTTGTTGCCTGCTGGGGGAAGGAAAGTGGGGTTTCCTACCAGGGCCGGAGAAGGTAAAACTCTGGGTCTGGGCGGGCTGCCAGGTTTCGCCTACGCTACGGTTTCACAAGATTGAACCTTTTTTGTTCAACCGAAGTTAAGGAGTTCCAGAGCACGAGGGAATGGGCTTTCATTCCCGGGCCCGCCCGCCTCGTCTATGTACTCGGCCCCCCCGATTGCTTGAAGATGCGCGCGCGATACGATACGATAAAGGGCCCCAGGGGAGGAACCAATGAAAAGCCAGGGTAGAGCCTCGGAGCCGCCCCAAGCGAAGATCGGCACTCGAAGGCTTGAGGAGCAGCCCGCAAAAGGGAAAGTCGTGGAGACGGCAGACTCGCCAGTCAGGCACACCGTGAGGCTGACTACAGCAGACCGGGAGGTTACAATTTCTGTTTTCCTGTTTCAATTTCCGGGAGTGAATGTAGGAAGTGCAGATGGTGGATCAGGTGTGAACATTCAACCAAAGGCGTCTTGGAGATCGACAATAGCTAAGCATTGCGGCCATCACAGTTCAAGCTACGTATGGCTGGCGGACAACCTACGGGCTTCTTAGCCAAAAAAAAACAACAAAAAAGGATGCCTGGTTTGGTACCTTTAGTCCAATCTTAGACAAAGAGCAAGGAGGATATGAAGCACTGCTGGGTAGACCATGGTCCCAACCAGGGTGGTTCATGACTAGGCTAATAAAAAAAAGTCTCAAGCAGGGAAACGCGGGATGGAAGGCGGAAAAGGCTTGGCTTTGTTTCACAGAACTAAGGAAATTTCGTTTCCGTAGTGGTGATGCTGATATATATATATGCAAGATCGAAGACGCGATTCGCGCGGGTCCGCTTTTTTTTTTAAGATAGCAAGGAGGCGATTTGTTCGCTGGGCGATTCCGCTAGCCAAATCGCACTAATGCAATTCATTCGCCCTACTATCCTACAGAGCAATTCAAACTCTTAGTAAGAGCTAGGGCGACTCATTCTATTCTCTTTGAGGTCAGGTAAGTAAAGCGTCTAGCTTAGGGGGGCGCGTCAAATCGCTGAAAGGCCTTGGTGATTCTCCAATTTGGTAATCTGAAGATAGAAAACCACAATGTGATTCCAAACTTCACTTCAATCAATAGTCTCGTATCCATGCTGCCCCGACTCCAAACTCGATGTTTGTTAACTAAGCGGGACATTCCCAAACTCTTTCTTATCAAACCCCTTTCTCGTTCCCTTGTACAGCCTTGACCAGGCAGTTTTCATTATGTGTTCTTTGCAGTGTCTAGGGAGGTTAGGAGTGAGTTAAGCCAATGCGTACAAATAGACAGACCAGGTTCATCCTTTTATGTTGAGGTCAGTGCAAGTCTGTCTATGATTAAGAGTCTAGGTGGTGTTGAAGCTGGCTTATTCATGCTAGTCATCTTAGAGCTATGAGTCAAAACAATGTTCACCAACTCTTCCATAGTAATCTTGTTCATATTCATATATCGAAAAAGCTTTTAAAATATGAGTTTAAATTGTTATATTAAAGTGTTTTGTCTCTTCCCAAGGTAGCATTGCCGAGCGGGCGATCCCTATCTTGTTTATCCAGCTAGCTTTTCTCCGTGGTACTCAAATTCTATTTGTGAGAGCTCCTTTGGCTCGGCTACTTTTTTTGAAAGGTAAGGTGGGACCTTAAAGCATTCTCAATAAAAATGCCTATCTATAAAGCGCTGAGTTGAAGAGGGAACAAGTCCCACAGAGAGATGATAAGTGAGGGAAAAAGTTAAATAAAAATCTCTTCTGGAATGGAAGACCCCCCATCCACTGACTACAAGACTGCAGCCTAACACCCAAGTTAGCCTGACGGTCAGCTAAATGAGTCGCTTCCCTCTTCACATGATGAATTTTAACTCAATATATATTGAGAAATGTTTTCTCAGGATAAAGCATAGGCGCCAAGGTTCTTGATTATTACCATTCGCACATCTAATCATGTTAAGAGA